GAGGATTCCAATATTAGCACTGATGGTACGGAAATGTAACTCGCTATTCAAACAACTATTCAGAGTTCCTAGAGCTCCCTGTAAGGCTTGTTGGAAAACTTGTTGTCGGACCTGATTAATCGCTCTTTGTTGTTCAAAATGAAGGGTTTCATTTTTGTAATTTTCTAATTGTTCCAAACTATAAGAAGTAGCATTAATCAAATTGACTTTCTCTCGTTCTATTTCAGAGTATCCATTCATTCGATACTCATCTGCTTCCATTTCCACTTTTCGTAAACGAGCCCGGGCTTTTTCGAGCTGCTCAATGGCTCCTCTACGTAATTCTTCCGAATTTCGAATAGTACTCAAAATCCTCTGTTTTCGATTATCTAATAAATCATTTAATGAAAGTAGATTTACTATTAACCATTAATTTCACAACTTCTATGATCTCTTCCCGAACCAAACATGAATCTTTCGATTCATTTGGCTCTCACGCTCAATTTTTTATTTTATGGGCATTCTCCCCCATATCTTTTTTTTAATGTAATGAGCCTATCCTCTTTATTTCTGTTTGTATTCAAACATATCAAAACTGATACAAGACCAGAACATTAAGAGAACTCTTCCGACCAGACAAAAAATCTATAATTGTCAGCAAAGTTGTTTCTTTATTTAATTGAAAATTTCTATTTATATATATTTTTTCTATATTTTACATTTTCATTTTATTTCCCTTTTTTATTCAAATCCAAAAATTCCTCTTTTTTATACATAGGTCGTCGATTCGGCATTGGATAAAAAAAGGCAAGGTGTCCTTTATTTATTCTAGTAAATGGTTCAAATCATTTTATCGATATGAGTGTTCTATATCAGAAAAATTACCAACTATTTTTTTTACCATTTCGGTACTAACGTAGTGGTAGAAAGAGTACCATGTTGTGCCCGGACTTCAAACAGTTTAGCTTTAACCATGTTAATGGTCTCACATTATTGGTTGATAGAGAATCAAAGTTGACTTACCAATGAATAACGAAATGCTATGGTTCTTACATATGATTTATGAATTTATTCAGAAGGAATTCGTCGAGATTGTGCACTTTCTTTTCCTACTTTGTTTTTCCTATTTATCCTGGAAATATATATACTATATAAAATAGAAAAAAATATATATAATATAAATAACATAAATAAATAATAAATAAAGTATAAATAAATAATAAATAAAGTGCAGCTGGTTAGATCCAACCTATTCTTGAAATATACAACTCGCACACACTCCCTTTCCAAAAAAAATCAATACACCAAGCACTACACTTAGATTTATTGGATTTGTTGCTAAAATATCGGTATTAAACCCGAAACTCCCGGCGGATGGCCAGTGGCCTAAGGAAACGAAAGAATCGGTTAAATTTTTCATATGCTCTCCTCTTATAGATAGGACTAACAAAGAACAGAGTTCTTTTTGTATCACTTGGCTCGCCCTTTTTTTTGATCGATTTCTTTTTCTTAATTTCCCATTTTTTTATGGGAGTAGATTAAATCTATTTATTGAATTTGAAAATTCAAAAAAAAATAAGAAAATTTTTTTGAAGTTTCCGATAAGATACTTATTAAGTTAGGTCCTAGGTCTCGTATCAATTGCAAAATAGCTCCTCTGTTCAAACACTTCCTAAAAGAAAAGTAAAAATTCCATCGTACTAAACGAAGGACGGGAAGGAAAAAAGCGAGCGAATCCACTAATTCATCATCCTCAAATCAGTCCTTCCCCGGGTATTGTCGCAACAAATACATAATTGTAGGAGTAAAGTATTGATATAATTCACAGAAGCAAACGGCAACGAATTAATATAAAATAAGAAAAAAGTACGCAACGCACTTTTTTACATTTTCATTCTAGATTCTAGGATGAAATTAAACAAAAGGATTTGCAAATAAAAGTGCTAATGCCACGACCAGTCCATAAATTGTTAAAGCTTCCATAAAAGCTAGACTAAGCAATAAAGTACCTCGTATTTTTCCTTCTGCTTCTGGTTGTCTCGCAATACCTTCTACGGCTTGGCCTGCAGCAGTACCTTGACCAACTCCAGGTCCAATAGAAGCAAGCCCTACGGCCAATCCAGCAGCAATAACGGAAGCGGCAGAAATCAGTGGATTCATGATGATAGGTTCCTCGCACCAAAAAAAAATGGTTAATGATACAATCAACCAATGAATTATTACTTATTTGATCACTAAAATATATCGAGTCGAAGTAAGTAAAACTTCGAATAAAAATAATCAAAAAAATAATAAATAATATAGATAGGGGTAACCCCTATATAACTAGTATATATCTAATATCACATATACATTTGTTTCTTTCATAACGTAAACCGCACGCATTTTATATTGAATCGGATTCTAGAATAATTCTTCGAAAGATATACATACAGGGGCTGTGGCTGGACTTATAGACATTACATATATCCAGCCCCTAACCCATCCACCATTTCGTAATATCGTCTATCTTTCCTCCTACAACTCTAGTCGTATATACATATGTATTTCTATCTATTATGTTCCCCAACCAAGAACCAAATAGATTTTCCTGAACCATGCATTGCCTAAATTGGGATAAGCTTAAAAAAAAGAAGACTATTTCGAAAACTAATCAATGATGACCCTCCATGGATTCCCCTATATAAGCCGCGGCTAAAGTTGCAAAAATAAGAGCTTGAATACCGCTTGTAAATAATCCAAGAAACATGACAGGTATAGGAACTACTGAAGGTACTAAAGAAACAAGAACAACAACTACTAATTCATCAGCCAATATATTCCCGAAAAGTCGAAAACTAAGAGATAAAGGTTTTGTGAAATCTTCTAGGATGTTAATTGGTAAAAGTATTGGAGTTGGTTGAATGTATTTTCCGAAATAACCCAATCCCTTTTTGGTAAGACCCGCATAAAAATATGCCACTGACGTGGGTAAAGCTAAAGCAACAGTAGTATTTATATCATTCGTTGGGGCGGCCAACTCCCCATGAGGTAACTGTATTATTTTCCAAGGTAAAAGGGCCCCCGACCAATTAGAAACAAAAATAAATAGGAACATGGTTCCAATAAAGGGAACCCAAGGACCATATTCTTCTCCAATCTGAGTTTTGCTCAAGTCTCGAATAAATTCAAGGACATATTCGAAGAAATTCTGACCGTCGGTCGGAATGGTTTGTGGATTCCGAACAGCTATGATGACTGAACCTAATAAGATAGCAATTACGACCCAAGAAGTGATAAGTACTTGGGCATGAATTTGTAAACCTCCTATTTGCCAATAGAAATGTTGGCCTACTTCTACACCTGATATATCGTATAACCCTTTGAGTGTTTTAATGGAACATGGTATAACATTCATATTGTCCTCTGACAGAAATCGAACTTCAAAAAAAAGAATTATTTTGATTCAAGCATCTCTTTCTCAACTTATCTACTTTCATCATTAATCATATATTTAGAATACCAAGAAATCACATAAGATAATATTAATATCCCATTTTATCTCTTTTTAAAAATTCAAGACAAGAATAGTAACCGATCCAAGAAATCAAAATAATTAACTAATCTTATTATTCTTAATCATAACATAATCATAATCAACGACTTCTTATATAGCTAGAACGACCCTCACAAATTGCGGATACTAATTTGTTAAGAATCAATCGGATTGAAGCTATAGCGTCATCGTTGGCTGGAATCGAAATATCTGCGAGATCTGGGTCACAATTTGTATCGATTAAACAAATTGTCGGAATTCCCAAAATGACACATTCTCGAAGAGCCGTATATTCTTCTTGCTGATCAACGATGATTACAATATCGGGCAACCCAGTCATATATTTGATCCCACCCAGATATGTTTGCAAAGTAGATAATTTTCTCTTCAACATTGCTGCATCTCTTTTAGGGAGACGGTTGAGTTTCCCCATCTTTTGTTCTGCTCTTACGTCTCTGAACTTTTGAAGTCTCGTTTCCGTAGTGGACCAATTCGTTGACATACCACCGAGCCATTTTTTATTAACATAATGACATCGAGCCCTTATTGCAGCTGATGCTACTAAATCCGCTGCTTTATTTTTTGTACCAACGATTAAAAAGTTTTTTCCTCGGCTTGCTGCATCAAAAACTAAATCACAAGCTTCTGATAAAAAACGAGCAGTTCTAGTAAGATTTGTAATATGAATACCTTTACGCTTTGCAGAAATGTAAGGGGCCATTCTAGGATTCCATTTCTTAGTACCATGACCAAAATGAACTCCAGCCTCCATCATCTCTTCCAAATGGATGTTCCAATATCTTCTTGTCATTTTTCCCACGCTTTTTTTTTAACAAATAAATAATTGTTCCTACGGAACCTTCTACCGGGATTGACCGTTGATACACAGCCAAAACTGTTCATTTTTTTTTTACTTAATTTTTTTTATTACCAAATCAATAACTAGAAAGTAAAAAGAAGTCACTTTAGGAATTATGAAATCGCGTAAATGATTTTTCTGGTGTGTCATGGAAATTGTTTGGGGCGCAAGAATAAAAAAATTCTCTATGGTGTAACAAAATATCTCTCATTTCCAACTCGAATAGATTTTTCTTTTTTATTTCCAAATGAATGTTTTTGTCTTGCCTTGAACGGTGCACTAATTTTTTGAATCCGGTACCGACAGGGATAATCCCCCCCAGAACAACATTTTCTTTCAGACCCTTCAACCAATCAATACGACCCCGTAGAGCAGCTTTTGCTAAAACTCTAGCAGTTTCTTGAAAACTTGCTTCGGATATGAAACTTTGAGTATTCAGAGATGCCCTCGTTATTCCCAATAAAATTGCCCGATAACAGATCGCTTCGTCTAAAGCACGCCCTGCTCGTTCCGCCCGCAACAATCCGATTAATTCTCCAGGCAAAAAAACATTAGACATTCCATCTTCTGAAACCAACACTTTTGATGTTATTTGCCGTACAATAATCTCTATATGTCTATTATGGATCTGTACCCCCTGGGATCGATAAACCTTTTGGATCTTATTAACCAAAGAGATACGACTTTGGGCTATGGTTAGCTCAGCTCCAATTAAGAATCCCCAAGGAATTCCGAGAATTCTTGGTATACGCTCGTTCCAACCTTCAACTCTCCTTTCGAGGTTCATCGATATTGAACCAATCGAACGCACTTCTAAGATTTGTTCCACTTTTGGAAGGCCTTGCGTTATGTCACCAGATCGGGATTTTTCATATATAAATGTAACTAATGTATCTCCTTCAGAAAGGGGTTCTCCATAATGTCCGTGAACAGTCGCTCCTGGAGTAGCCAAATAGGGCTTAGCTGATCTTATAACTAAGGAGTCAACGTGAACAATTAAAATTTGACCGGATTTTTTTATGTGTGGTCCATATTTAACCAGACATATATTTTCACAAATAAATTGTCCAATGCTAATTATTGTGGATGTCTCTTCACAATAATTGTGATGTAGAAAGCACAAATTCAAATGGAATGGATTCAAAATGATGTTATTGCGCGGGCCGGGATTATAAATCCCCCTATTTTCATCTATTAAACAGTATTTAAGTACTTCAAGTACTTGGGAAGTCTGTTTAAAATTATCAAGTATCCAATATTTGTTTAACAAGATCTGATTATGAGTTATTAAATGGTAAGATGAATAAAAGTTCACTATTTTAGGTACAATAGTACCTAAGGGACCCAACAAATCCCTAATTGAAGTTATGGGATTCGATTCTTTTGCCACATTGCTATATTTTGAACTGTTGAATGGGCATGGGCCAACTCGAGAACAATTGAATGATGACAAAATTATCAAGGATTGGCCTTCCTTATTTCGATTCAACAACGTACCAATAGTTCCTTGATGCTGGGTAACTAATAGAATCTTCGCTTTGGAATAAAAAGGATTGATATTGGTACGATCTAATCCATTATCGGGAATCAATCCTGAACCCGCCGTATCATACCTTTTTCCAGCATATGAAATAGTAGACTTGACTAACTCAATTCTTATGAAATCTCGAATCAGATCATTTGCCCTTACCTCAACAAAGGAAGCACGAACCTCTTCTATAGAACCTTTTTTTTCTTGGTCCCAATTCAATACTAAACAAGTCCGAACTAATTGGATACTTGTGTGAGAAATTCCGCGAATTGACTTTCCATTTCCATAAAGGATATAATTGACAACTTTAAGTTCGACATTATCTTTTTCCTGCAAGAGATCTTGAGGGAAAAGTTTTGCTAAATTTATCCCATCAGCTATTTCATATGTGACTACGGGTCGAACCAAAACAAAATACTTTTTTTTGGTGGGTGTGATCCGTTGGACATAGATCCAATTTTTCAATTTTTTTTTTGATTCCTTAGAATTTTTTTTTTCTGTTCCCGGGGGTATCAAAATGCCGCTGTGTTTGGATATCTTATCTGTCTCCCCGGGAAAATGAATATCTCCAGAAAATATTTTCAGTTCAATACTTTTTTTTTTTCTCTCCACTCGGACTAATCCACCTACTCGGCTTCTTGTATTTGTATTTAAAGCGAGTTGTGTATCTACTCCAATAATACTATTGTTCCGGACCATTATGGGCGAAGATCCGGGTAAGATATGCACCTCTTCGGGAATAAAAAAAAACCGATCCACTTTCATTTGGTATTTTGGACTAAATTCTTTTGCTCCTCGATACTCAATCAAATCTTCTTTTTTTACGATTGAATCCACCTCTACGATCCCATATTTAGTAATTCCCGAACTCTTTCTTCTGTATCGTGGATCATCAAAATAAGCAAGAATACTATTTCTACGTAAAATACCATTTATGGGTATTTCAATCGAAATACCAAAAGAGGGTATTAGTTCTTTCTCTCGTTCTTGATCATATTGTAATGCGATGAGAAATCTATTTCTTCGCTTTTTCGCCAAGAAATCAGAATTCTCTTGGAGAATCGAAGGATATATGAAATTCCAATACCCATTGGATATGATTCGATCAAGTCTTGAATAGTCAAGAATTTCCCTATCTTTTTTACCAGAAGGATCCAACAATTTATGTCTTACTCGATCATTAGTGATTAATCGGTCAGAGATATATCTTTCGTCGGCAAAAAAAGAATGAACATTCATTTGATCTTGATCCTTGTGGAGCGAAAAAGACACTATACTAGATCTGCACGGACCCCCGGCTAATATCCATAAATGACTTGTTTTTGGTAATAGATGAACATTACTATATGTATATTCAGGTGCATGGTAGACATCGGTACTCCAGTGCATTTCTCCCTCTGATTCAGAATAAATATGTTTTCGAACCCTCTCTTTAAAATGAAAAGTAGACGTTCCGGCACGAATCTCAGCAATCACTTGTTCAGATTCTACATATTGATCATTTTGAACTAAAATCAAACTTTTTGGTGGAATATTCACACTATGTAGAATATCCCGACTCTCAATAGTTACATACAAGTCTATAGAACATAGAAA